TTTTAACGAATAGAATCAAGAAGGACAAGATCGACACAAGAAAAGGAATTTTAGACATCCTTTTCTTGTGTCGAAGACTAGCAAGACAAATAAAACTCCCTATAGTCCCTAAATTTTGTTGTGTCGCCGATTTATGGTTGCCTCTTTTTTTTTGCGCTTGCTTTCCTTATCTTATTTTAGTATATAGTCAAATTTTTCCATTCTAATAGAAAAAAACTCTTGATTATTGCTACATTCTATCAATTTTAATTGGTCAATAACGACAGAGTTACATCACACCCCTTCCCATAAAAAATTTGTATTGAAAAATAAAGAAAAGGGGGAAAGCGAATTCTTCTCAATATACATACTAGGATTAGGACTATGATACAAGTAATTCCTGACATACGGTCGAAAATAAATAGAAAATCTAAAGAGAGGCTAAAGGCTTTTCATAAATTTTTTGGTTCTTTTTTACGACTTAAATAGACAGATCTAAAAATTCATTTCGGATAATTGAACCTTCTCAAACTGTTTCTTTTTAAGAACCAAAAAGATTTGTGCCAAAACAACCGATCCTAAGAAGAACAAAAGTCCTTGGACACGTAATGGATCTTGAAGTACTATTTCCGCATCCCCCTGACCAAATCCACCCACATTAGGATTACTCGTTAACGGTTGATCGAGTTTAATGGATTCGCCCTCTGAAACAAGAAGTTCTAGGCCTCGAGGAATAATATCAATCACTTGGCGTCCATTCGATGCATCCACTATGGTTATTTCGTATCCCCCCTTTTCTTTTCGTAAAATTTTGCTTATTATCCCTCCTGCCGTAGCATTATAAACTGTATTGTTACTTTTGCTACCATCAGGATAAATCTGACCCCGCCCCCTGTTTCCGCCTACGTATATAGGATATTTTAAGAAGTGAACATCTTTATTAGTAGCAGGGTCTGGGGCAAGAATAGGAAAGGTTATTTCACTATATTTTTGACCAGGAACAGGACCTATCACAAGAATTTTTTTATTATTGGGGCGATAATTCTGAAAAGACAGATTTCCTATCTTTTCTTTCATCTCGGGTGAAATACGATCAGGGGGGGCTAATTCAAAGCCCTCCGGTAAAATAAGAACTGCTCCCACATTCAAAGCTCCTTTTTTACCATTAGCTAGAACTTGTTTTAGTTGCATATCATAAGGAATTTTAACGACAGCTTCAAATACAGTATCAGGAAGTACCGCTTGTGGAACCTCAATATCCACGGGCTTATTAGCTAAATGGCAATTGGCACATACAATACGCCCGGTTGCCTCTCGTGGATTTTCATAATTCTGCTGGGCAAAAATCGGATATGCACTTGAAATGGATGCCCAAGTTATTATATATATCATGAGTGAGACAGATATGGAGCGAGTAATCTCTTCCCTTATCCAAGAAAAGGTTTTTCTAGTTTGCATGGTCCAATCATTTATCCCGAAAATTTCTACAATAAAGTTAGGTAGGTTGATAATATACTTCCCTAGCCACAATTCTGCTATTTACGTTTACTGAAAAAATAAAATTTTTTTGTTTAAATATACAAACCTCATGGGTAAAAAGAGTAAAGTAAATACGACTTTGATTTGGTTATGATGTATAAGGTAAGAAAGATTAGAATTGGATCAGTGAATCGTTTTTTAGTCATTTAGTGCATGATAAATCACTACAAGTGATGGAGATACACGATTTAAATAACGAAAGATCCAATATTTAAAAATTGTATCAAGAATGACTGGAAAGGTAGAAACTAGACCAGATAAAATTTGCTCATAATGAGCAAACCCAAAATCTTTGTAAATATAACCAATCATTAGTTCCCAACCGTGAGGCGAATGGAATCCGATACATAAATCAGTTAATAAAAGAATAGAAAAAGCTTTAATTGTATCACTTAAATTATATAGGAATTCTTGAACCCAAGAATTCAGAATAAAAAGCTTTTCCTTACCCCAAAAGGAATAACCACTTAGAATAACGAAAGATATTAGATTTGTCGAGAAGTGCAAGATTGTATGGATACGATACTCATTGTGGATCTTGATGAATTGGATCGTTTCTTTGTGGATTCCTAGACGAAATTGTTGTAAATCGGTTTCTGGGTATTCCTTTATCATTTCATCCAGCTGGAAAAGTTCCTCTAATTGTATGAATTTTTCTAGAACACTTTTTTCTTGAATATCATTCAAAAAGGTTTCGCATTGTCTAGTATTCCACCAATTAGTAATCCAAGTTTTCAAACTTTTATTACAGCAGAGAGAGATCAACCAGGGCAAAAAGACTATAGATGTAAAATAAAAAAAAGGAATGAATGCTTTCTTTTTTGCCATTTTGAATCTGTGAATTATTAATGAACCTGCTTCATTTGTTGATTCTATTAGATCTAATATTTCTATCGAGCATGAGTTTCTATTATAATTCGAATAGAATGTATTCAGCCTATGAATCCATTTTCTCTTTTTCTTTTGATTCAATACTCAGTCTTTGCTTTGAATCTATAAAGAATACAGAAATAGACTCAGAATACACTTCCAATTTGAATAAAAAAAAATTTTTGTTTCTAGGATGTTATTCCGACTTTTTTCGATCAATACTAAAAGAACGTTTTCAAATTTCTATACGAATAAACTCCTTTTCTATCAAATAAAAAAAATAAAGAAATTCTTTAGTTTTTTCGTCCTACTGCCAAAGCTTTTAGTCTTTTAAAATTAATTCATTTCAAAAAACTTCAATTGGTACACGCAAGAAGTAAGCCAATTCAGCAGCTTTTTGCTCAATTTCTCGTGTAGTAAAATTCTCATCAGTACGAATTAAAGGAATAGCCCCTTGACCTCGAATTTCCATATAAAGGACACGCCGAGCAGAAACACCCTCTTTAACTTCTATTCTGATGGACTGAATATCTTTCATAAGGAATCGTAAAAAGATGCGACGACTTTTTCCAGGAAATCCCCAACGAAAAATACGCACTATTCCTTCTTTTCGGTCGAAAAGATCATAACCACTACCCACATTCCACAAAATAGTGCACCACAAATAGCAACTAATAAAGAGACCTGCGATCCCATAGAAAGACATCACAATCCCTTGCGGAAAAAAAACGATTTGCTGAGACTGAGACGGAAATAACGATATAAAATTTCTACCAAGATAACTGGAAGTTCCAACCAATAAGAATCCTAATGAACCTAAAAAAAGTATAAAGGCCCAGAAGAAATTACTTGTTTTTCGAGACCCCGTTATAAATTCTATCCATATAGATTCTGATCGCCAACTCATATATATTAGATCCAGTTATACAATTTTTTGGAATTGAGAAAATATGACTTTCCTTTTTTTTCAAAGTGACTCTCATCAACTATTTTGTTGTGAACCTTTACCTTAGGAGTAATTCATAGAGTTTTTATATCTAAAAAAATAACATCTCCTTCCTTTATATGATCCCTATAGCTATATACATACAAATAAATACATTGACTTGAATTTCATACATCGGCCCGATGATGATACTTTTTTTCAAAAGAGCGCAAATTTATTTACCCATATAATACGTTTACACATGCATAAGAGCTTTTTTTTATTTATGTTTGTAGGAATCTATGTGTTATAAATATTCTACCAAATGGGTCTTATTAAATCGAAGTTTTAAAAATAAAAAAAGGAGTGATACGATTAGGTCTCATCCGATCTAAAAAATCTTATTTTTTTGAATATGAAGAAATAAAGAAGCCATTGCAAGTGCCGGAAAGACTAGGCCTACTAAAGGCACAAAAATAGAGGGTAAGTTGTTGAAAGTTGTCATAAAATGGGTACCTCAATTTAATATTTGTACCTGTTATTGTTATATTCTGAATTATAAAGATATATTAGAATATCTTGTATTTTTTTTATTTCTATTATATATATTATATAATTATACTTAAGTATCTTTAAGTAAATATATATCTAATACAAATATAGAACCTAATAGAAATAAAAAAATAGGTAGAAGAAGCGCCAAACTAAATAAATGGACTTATTAATCTTTCAAAATAAACAAAATAAAATAGATGTATCATAATCCCTATGATTCTTTTTGTTCTTTTTGTCTTCTATGTAGTCATTAATAAAGAAAAATTTTTATTCCATTACAAATTTCTACACAATTTATTAGAATCTGATCCAAAAACAGGGAGTTTTCGGGAAATGCAAAAAGATGGAAAACTCTCTATAGATCTGTATATATCTCTATTTGAGATATCTAGACATAATGCAACCAAGAGAGGAAAATGAACTTTGTTTTATTTGTATAGTCGAAATTGAACTTCCCGAAAGAAAAAATTCACTTTTTATCTTGTTGATAGAGGTTTACTGAGTAGTAAACAAAAAAAAGGATTCTAAATAAAAATGCATTTTTAGGGGTTTTCGTTTAATTCTGATAAGCTAACTGTTCTATTTGATTTAATTTTTGTTCAAAGGAAAAAAAGCATGGAGCTGAAATAACTCACTCAGAACACCTTTTAAAGTATTACGGGGTACAATTGCATCCAACATGCCCTTACGTAATAAAGATTCAGCCGCCTGTGAACCTTCAGGCATGGCTTTTTTCAATGTTTGTTCAATTACTCTTTTACCTGCAAATGCAATATAGGCATAGGGTTCGGCAATAATAATATCCCCCAACATACCAAAACTAGCTGTCACCCCACCGGTAGTAGGAGATGTAAGAATTGATATATAGAATAACTTTTTACTTGATTGATAATCACATAAAACCGCAGAAATTTTAGCCATTTGCATCAAACTGAAACTTCCTTCTTGCATTCGTGCTCCTCCGGAAGAACACACTAAAATAAGAGGTAAACGTTGATTGGTAGCATACTCAACCAAACGAGTTATTTTTTCGCCTACTACGGATCCCATACTACCTCCCAGAAACTGAAAATCCATAACCCCAATGGCTACCGGAATACCGTTTAGTTGACCTGTACCTGTTTGAACAGCG